CTCTAGGAGAAAGGTCTATTGATCTCGATACAACTCAAAACTATAGGCGGTTGTGGATTCAATGCGAAACTTGTTATGCATTAAATTATAAGAGATTTTTGAAATCAAAAATGAATATTTGTGAACAATGTGGATATCATTTGCAAATGAGTAGTTTAGAAAGAATCGAAGTTTCGATCGACCCCGGTACTTGGGGCCCTATGGATGAAGACATGGTTCCTCTTGATCCCATTGGATTTTATTCGGCGGAGGACCGTTATAAAGACCGTCTTGCTTCTTATCAACGAAAAACAGGATTAACTGAGGCTGTTCAAACAGGCATAGGTCAACTAAATGGTGTTCCCGTAGCACTTGGAGTTATGGATTTTCAGTTTCAGGGGGGTAGTATGGGATCGGTAGTCGGGGAGAAAATAACCCGTTTGATTGAGTACGCCACCAATCGATTTCTACCTCTTATTATAGTGTGCGCTTCGGGGGGGGCACGCATGCAAGAAGGAAGTTTGAGCTTGATGCAAATGGCTAAAATATCGTCTGCCTTATATGATTATCAATCAAATAAAAAGTTATTTTATGTCTCAATCCTTACATCACCTACTACTGGTGGGGTAATAGCTAGTTTTGGTATGTTGGGAGATATCATTATTGCCGAACCCAACTCCTACATTGCATTTGCGGGTAAAAGAGTAATTGAACAAACATTGAGTAAAACAGTGCCCGAGGGTTCACAAGTGTCTGAATATTTATTCCAGAAGGGCTTATTTGATCTAATCATACCACGTAATCTTTTAAAAAGCGTTCTGGGTGAGTTATTTAAACTGCACGCCTTCTTTCCCAATTCCATCAAGTAGGGTGCACTAAGTTCAATTATCTTATTTGTAGCAAACAAGCAGTTAATTTATTGGAATCAAAGTAAATAAGAATGGAATTTTCTTTAGTGACCTAAGATCGAATTGTCGAAAGAATCAAAAGTTGCGGATAACTCTTTTTTTACCTGGATTCCTGATTTCTAAATTAAGAAGTCTCTATCAATAACAATAAGATAAAAGCGTGAGTTCTTCCTTTCGGGAAATTGGGCAAACAAGACGAATTTCGTCTTACGTATATAATTAAATTCCAATCAAATAGAGAAAAGATAGATATATAATTTTGTATCTTTCTCCATCTCCCGAAAATCCCATTTTTACTAAGAATCTCGCTTGTGGCGCATTCTAACGAATTTTTCGAGAATTTGTAAAAAACCCTTTAATTAGAAGACAAGAACAAAACACAAAGAAATAAAGAAAACCAATCAAGATTGATTATCATACTCTTTCATGTAGAAAGGTGAATAAGTCCGTTTATTTAGTTTTACATTTTGAATTAATTAATAATAACTATCATACTCTTTCATGTAGAAAGGTGAATAAGTCCGTTTATTTAGTTTTACATTTTGAATTAATTAATAATAACTATGAATTCATAATAATCACAATTCGGAATTAGAATGAGTATAAATATAAAATATGAAAAAAAGAATAACAGGTACAATATAGTAAATCGAGGTACCATTTTATGACAACTTTCAATCTTCCCCCTATTCTTGTGCCTTTAGTGAGCCTAGTATTTCCAGCAATTGCAATGGCTTCTTTATTTCTTCATGTTCAAAAAAATAAGATTGTTTAGATCTGAGAGGATGCAACCTCGGCCGTTTTTTTTTTTGAAACTGTAGCATAACACAGATGTTTAGTTCGTGAAATATAGTATAACGTGTGATTTCCACTGAACATAAAAGAAAAAACCTGCAAAAATGATTTATGGATAAATGAATCCTAGCTAGTTTCAGATAGATCAGGATTGTTGGATGCCTAAAATGTAAAGTTGGTGGATCCATATGTATATTGGGATCCTATGAAGGGGATGTTATTATTTTAGATCTAACCAATTTGATGAATAATTCCTAAAGCTTCACGTCAAACTAGTGCTAGTTCACATCAAACTAGTACTAGTTGATGAGAGTTCCTTTGGAAACAAAAAAGGAAAGGGTATTCTCTCAATTCCAATAAAATACAATCGGATCAAGTATGAGTTGGCGATCAGAACATATATGGATAGAACTTATAACGGGGTCTCGAAAACTAAGTAATTTTTGCTGGGCCCTTATCGTTTTTTTAGGTTCATTAGGATTCTTATTGGCTGCAACTTCCAGTTATCTTGGTAGAAATGTGATATCTTTTGTTCCGTCTCAGCCAATCCTTTTTTTTCCACAAGCAATTGTGATGTCTTTCTATGGGATCGCGGGTCTATTTATTAGTTCATATTTGTGGTGCACAATTTCTTGGAATGTAGGGAGTGGGTATGATCGATTCGATAGAAAGGAGGGAATAGTGTGTATTTTTCGTTGGGGATTTCCTGGAAAGAACCGTCGCATATTCCTCCGATTCCTTATAAAGGATATTCAATCCGTTCGAATAGAAGTTAAAGAGGGTATTTATGCTCGTCGTGTCCTTTATATGGACATCAGAGGCCGGGGAGCTATTCCGTTGACCCGTACTGATGAGAATTTGACTCCACGAGAAATTGAGCAAAAAGCAGCGCAATTGGCCTATTTCTTGCGCGTACCTATTGAAGTCTTTTGATTTTGAGAAAAAAAAAGGAACTCTTTTGATTTTGAGAAAAAAAAAGGAACTAGGCTGAAGAACGAATGTTTTCTCAGTAGTTTCGTCAAAACGTTCAGTCGAGCCAAAGCCAATGCATACGGAACAACCATAAAACAAAACTCTTTTTTTAAGTTATTATTATTGTTGGAAGTGATACTTTAGATGCAGATATATCATATCTTCTAAATTTATTCCTTTTTGTCAATCGATCCCTTTTTATCCTTTCATTTGTGTTCTTTACTAACCAACAATAGGTTATCTTAATAATGATAACTGGCCCATTTCTGTCTTGTTTGTTTTGCCGCTCATTTTTTTGATCATCACATTATACTTTCTATCTTTCTCTCAATTACTCTATTCTTGACTAGGGCGGATCGTTGGAATTTTTTTTTAATATTGGATATTTTGATAGAAAAGGAGTTCCCTTGCCTCAAAATATCTGTAAACAATATTTTTTATTATTTCTTCATTCGAAGTGGAGTCTTAGTCTATTTATATTTTGATAGAAAAGGAGTTCCCTTGCCTCAAAATATCTGTAAACAATATTTTTTATTATTTCTTCATTCGAAGTGGAGTCTTAGTCTATTTCTGTATTCTTTCTAGATTCAAACAAGATCACAAAGAAAATAGATTCATAGGTTTGATACCTTATCTAGAACTTCGATTTGAAAGAAATATTCGATCATATAGAGTCGTGGGTTAATTAAAAATTCACAGGTGAAAAATGGCAAAAAAGAAAGCATTCACTCCTCTTTTGTATCTTGCATCTATAGTATTTTTGCCCTGGTGGATTTCTCTCTCATTTACTAAAAGTATGGAATCTTGGGTTACTAATTGGTCGAATACTCGTCAATCCGAAATTTTTTTGAATGATCTTCAGGAAAAAAGTATTCTAGAAAAGTTCATAGAATTAGAGGAAATCCTCTTCTTGGACCAAATGATCAAGGAATACTCGGAGACACATCCACAAAAGCTTCGTATAGGAATCCACAAAGAAACGATCCAATTAATCAAGATACACAATGAGGGTCGTATCCATACAATTTTGCACTTCTCGACAAATATAATCTCTTTTGTTATTCTAAGCGGTTATTCTCTTTTAGGTAGTGAAGAACTTGCTATTCTTAACTCGTGGGCTCAGGAATTCCTATATAGCTTAAGTGATACGGTAAAAGCTTTTTCGATTCTTTTATTAACCGATTTATGTATCGGATTTCATTCACCTCACGGTTGGGAACTAATGATTGGTTCTGTCTACAAAGATTTTGGATTTGTTCATAATGATCAAATTATATCTGGTCTTGTTTCCACTTTTCCTGTTATTCTGGATACTATTTTAAAATATTGGATTTTCCGTTATTTAAATCGTATATCTCCGTCACTTGTAGTTATTTATCATTCGATGAACGATTGATAAACGATCCACCGATATTCATTTAATGAATTAGAATGGTTCTTACTTTGTAGTTATACATAATGGTTCTTACTTTGTAGTTATACATAAGCATTAAAAACGTTCGGGGGATTTCATCCTATAGTATTCCAGTAAATAGGCAGAATCGTGGATAGGGAACTATACTAGTGACCTACCCAATTTATTGTATAAATTTTTCGGATCAATGATTAGACCATGCAAACTAGAAATACTTTTTCTTGGATAAAGGAACAGATTACTCGATCTATTTCCGTATCGCTCATTATATATATCATAACTCGGACATCCACTTCAAGTGCATATCCCATTTTTGCGCAGCAGAGTTATGAAAATCCACGAGAAGCGACTGGTCGTATTGTATGCGCCAATTGTCATTTAGCTAATAAGCCCGTGGATATTGAGGTTCCACAAGCGGTCCTTCCTAATACTGTATTTGAAGCAGTTGTTCGAATTCCGTATGATAAGCAAGTGAAACAAGTTCTTGCTAATGGTAAAAAGGGGGGTTTGAGCGTGGGGGCTGTTCTTATTTTACCGGAGGGGTTTGAATTAGCTCCTTCCGATCGTGTTTCTCCCGAGCTGAAAGAAAAGATAGGCAATTTGTCTTTTCAGAGCTATCGTCCTAATAAAAAGAATATTCTTGTGATAGGGCCTGTCCCCGGTCAGAAATATAGTGAAATCACCTTTCCTATTCTTTCCCCCGATCCCGCAACTAAGAAAGATGTTCACTTCTTAAAATATCCTATATACGTAGGTGGGAATCGAGGAAGGGGTCAGATTTATCCCGACGGAAACAAAAGTAACAATACAGTTTCGAATGCTACAGGAGCGGGTATAATAAGTAAAATCTTACGAAAAGAAAAGGGGGGATATGAAATAACCATAACAGATCCATCCGATGGACGTCAAGTAGTTGATATTATCCCTCCAGG